ATTTATCATCACACAAATACGGATACGGGAATTTCAAATCTTTCCACTACTCCCGATTGATAAAGGAGAGACATATCATATGTACATTAGTCCAATCGGTGGTATTACTATATTCAGTATTTTAAGAGATACCATCCTCGTCTTACTTTCTTTTTCGATTGTTCTTGATCAATGAAATGGAGTAGAGTGATCCTATTTTACCGGGAGTACATACACAAATTGTATTCGTTTATTGTACGATGGACAATGAACTTAACATAATTACCTCGACAGAGTACTTTTCAGGTTAAACCACACCTTTTCTAGTTCTGACTTTGTTTGTGTATCCTCAATGACTAATTGTAAACAATCTATTTCAGTAAATTTGTTGGAATATTTGATCTTTTTTATTTAATCCCTTTTTTTTTTCCATCTCACCTCGTTTGGGTCTGTGTGTGACCCATAGAATACCGGTCACATAATACCTCATAATTGTAAGTATAATACACAGGAAGGAGAGTTGTATAAGATAAGGAAGACAGTAGGTTATAGAAAAGAAAAAGTGGAAGAGGATGAAAAATGCAATGGGATTCCTGATCCAATAAAAAATCCCATTTCGGAATTAGTATGGATAAAGGATCTTCCAATGTTATACTATTCAATTCTCGACGATGAATCGATTTGATAGATCAGATATTGTTATTCATAATATTGATCCGATTCAGTATGATCAGGATCAATTCATCCCAATGAATTTACAGGAGTTAAATTTCTCATCTCTATGGGATTACATCCCGAGTTATTGCGAAGAAAAAAAAAGAAATAATGAAATTATGGAAGTCAATATTCTCGCATTTATTGCTACTGCACTGTTCATTCTAGTTCCTACTGCTTTTTTACTTATTATCTACGTAAAAACAGTCAGTCAAAATGATTAATTTGAATCTGAATTATTAGTTCTTATCAATCCTTTTTTCAATGATTGAAGAAATGAAAGAAAGGGATTAAAATAAAATTCCAAGTCTTAAATGAACTGATCTGGTTGGAATCATAAAGTGTGGTAGAAAGGACTATATATAGTCCTTTCTACCACACTTTAGAGTATTTTATATTATCTAATATTGTATACAATGATATTATCATATATAGTTTTGTATACAGATATAGACTTTATCTAAATGGAGGGTTTATATAGATCAATTTACAATATGTATGTATATGATGTATTAGATGTACATCTAATCTAAATAGTAGACTAGTACATCGAAATAGCAGTCTAATTCTATTTCTTTTTTTCGCTACATCCACTCGATTTCGATCAACCCAAAATAATCGAAGGCCAATTCTTCTAATTCCTAGGTTTCTTATAATTTTATATATAGGTTCCGGGATCCATCGAAAGAATCAATAGAGGAAGAATAGTATGGGAATATACTATAGCAAAAGAAAACAAAACCAAGGAATTTTTTTTTTTCCCATCCCAAGAAGTCATTGATTGAGCCATTAACAGATCATTTACGAAGTTCTATGGTAACTTCTTCAGATTTTGAAAGGAAGTAGATTAGTAAAGGGGACTCGGACCATTTTTCATGCTTAAACATGACATGAGATGAGTCAAAAAAGCATAAAAAAATCTCTAGGAGTCTAAAATGTTAAATGTGTGATATGTGGTGGATCGCTCAGCGGAAGAAAGATCTAATTTTATTATGTGTAGAACCTCTTTGGACAACCACTAGTCACTTCCAGTAGAAAGTAAGTATCGTCGTAATCTAATAGCAGAACGATTTGTTCTTAGAACAGTGAAAGTAAAGAAAGAGAGAAACAAATAAAGAAAAAACTAGGGATTGGTTTTTTCTCATTGTAATATCCATAATTCTGGTAAGAACTGGTTTATCCAAATAGAATATTTAGGAGGAATTCGGTTGGAAAAAATTTCCTATCATGCGTAGATTTGAGTTTTGAAATACAACTAAACTATAGTAATCATTCATTGTTTGATCGAATGGTTATTAGTCATTATTGTCTTTCCAGTAGAATTTTGAAAGAGAGACAAGCTTTTTTAAAATAAAGCTTCGTAAAACGATCAATTAAACAATTGATACAATTCGATTACTCAATCAATTATTAATATACCTAGAGTCCACTCCTTCCCCATACTACGAGTGAAAGGGAAAATGTAAAGACTACCATTAAAGCAGCCCAAGCGAGACTTACTATATCCATGTGAATTAGATCTCCTATTTCTATGAAGGAATTATTCCATTATTGATCAATAATCATAGTAGAATCAACGGCGCAGAGTCAAAATAGGATTCTGACTTAACTTAAGGCTATTGATGAACCAATTCCATGAATCCACTCGTAACAGATTCTTTATAGGATTTCTGGTAGAATTGGGAAGTATTAAGTAAAAATACGATACACACACCTTTTCCTTGAAAATAGCAAAGGAATGCTCCTAATGGAACATGTGGGAATAGTAAGACCTATTGTTTGTTTTGTTACCTTTCTTTCATAAGCA